TCGAGAGATGTCTACCGGGGGAGGTTCTATCAGACAACAATTAGCCAATCTAGATTTACGAATTATTATAGACTATTCATTGGTAGAATGGAAAGAATTGGAGGAAGAGGAACCCACAGGGAATGAATGGGAAGATCGAAAAGTTGGAAGAAGAAAAGATTTTTTGCTTAGACGCATGGAATTGGCTAAGCATTTTATTCGAACAAATATAGAACCAAAATGGATGGTTTTGTGTCTATTACCAGTTCTCCCTCCTGAGTTGAGACCAATCTATCATATCGATGAGGATAAACTAGTGACCTCGGATATTAATGAAATCTATAGAAGAATTATCTATCGGAATAATACTCTTACAGATCTATTAACAACAAGTATAGCTACGCCAGAAGAATTAATAATATCTCAGGAAAAATTGCTACAAGAAGCCGTGGATGCACTTCTTGATAATGGAATCTGCGGACAACCAATGAGGGATGATCATAATAGAGTTTACAAGTCGCTTTCAGATGTAATTGAAGGCAAAGAAGGAAGAGTTCGCGAGACTCTGCTTGGTAAACGGGTCGATTATTCAGGGCGGTCCGTGATTGTCGTGGGCCCTTCACTTTCATTACATCGATGTGGATTGCCTCGCGAAATAGCAATAGAACTTTTCCAGGCATTTGTAATTCGTGACCTAATTAGAAAACATCTTGCTTCGAACATAGGAGTTGCTAAGAGTCAAATTCGAAAAAAAAAACCGATTGTATGGGAAATACTTCAGGAAATTCTGGATGACCATCCTGTATTGCTGAATAGAGCGCCTACTCTGCATAGATTAGGCATACAGGCATTCCTCCCCGTTTTAGTGGAAGGACGCGCTATTTGTTTACATCCATTAGTTTGTAAGGGCTTCAATGCAGACTTTGACGGGGATCAAATGGCTGTTCATGTGCCTTTATCTTTGGAGGCTCAAGCAGAGGCACGTTTACTTATGTTTTCTCATATGAATCTTTTGTCTCCAACTATTGGGGATCCCATTTCGGCACCAACTCAAGATATGCTTAGTGGACTCTATGTCTTAACGAGTGGAAATCGTCGGGGTATTTGTGTAAATAGGTATAATCCATGTAATCGTAGAAACTATCAAAATGAAGATAATAACTATAAGTATACAAAAAAAAAAGAACCCTTTTTTTGTAATCCCTATGATGCAATTGGAGCTTATCGGCAAAAACGAATCAATTTAGGTAGTCCTTTGTGGTTGCGGTGGCGACTAGATCAACGCGTTATTGCTGCAAGAGAAGCTCCCATCGAAATTCACTATGAATCTGTGGGGACCTATTATGAGATTTATGGACACTATCTAATAGTACGAAGTATAAAAAAAGAAATTCTTTATATATATATTCGAACCACTCTTGGTCATATTTCTCTTTATCGAGAAATAGAAGAAGCCATACAGGGGTTTTGGCAGGGCTGTTGTAATTCTATGCTACCAACGGGAATTCGAGTCTCTCCGGGTTAACTAGGACCATAATTGCGGAATTTCTACGTGAATCAAGATCTAGAAAAGGAAGTTTTCCAATCACTGACTCAAGCCCATTGTCAAATTCTACTCAGCGCAATATGGAGGTACTGATGGCAGAACGGCCCACTCAGGTCTTTCACAATAAAGTGATAGACGGAACTGCCATGAAACGACTTATTAGTCGATTTATTGATCACTATGGAATAGGATATACATCACATATCCTGGATCAAGTAAAGACTCTGGGTTTCCGACAAGCTACCGCCGCATCCATTTCATTAGGAATTGATGATCTTTTAACAATACCTTCTAAAAGATGGCTAGTTCAAGACGCTGAACAACAAAGTTTTATTTTGGAAAAACACCATCATTATGGGAATGTACACGCGGTAGAAAAATTACGTCAATCGATCGAAATATGGTATGCCACAAGTGAATATTTGCGACAAGAAATGAATCCTAATTTTCGGATGACCGATCCTTTTAATCCAGTCCATATAATGTCTTTTTCGGGAGCCAGAGGAAATGCTTCTCAGGTACATCAATTAGTAGGTATGAGAGGATTAATGTCGGATCCCCAAGGGCAAATGATTGATTTACCCATTCAAAGCAATTTACGCGAAGGACTCTCTTTAACAGAATACATTATTTCTTGCTACGGAGCCCGTAAAGGGGTTGTGGATACCGCTATCCGAACCTCAGATGCAGGATATCTCACGCGCAGACTTGTTGAAGTAGTTCAACACATTGTTGTACGTCGAACAGATTGTGGCACCGTTCGAGGTATTTCTGTAAGTCCTCGAAATGGAATGATGGCGGACAGGATTTTTATCCAAACATTAATTGGTCGTGTATTAGCAGATGATATATATATAGGTTCGCGATGTATTGCTACTAGAAATCAAGATATTGGGGTTGGACTTGTCAGTAGATTCATAACTTTTAGAGCACAACCAATCTCTATTCGAACCCCCTTTACTTGTAGGAGTACATCTTGGATTTGTCAATTATGTTATGGCCGGAGTCCAGCTCATGACGACCTGGTCGAATTGGGAGAAGCCGTAGGTATTATTGCAGGTCAATCTATTGGAGAACCGGGCACTCAATTAACATTAAGAACTTTTCATACCGGCGGAGTATTCACAGGGGGTACTGCAGAACATGTGCGAGCCCCTTCTAATGGAAAAATAAAATTCAACGAGGATTTGGTTCATCCGACACGTACACGTCATGGACATCCTGCTTTTCTATGTTCTAGAGACTTGTATGTAACTATTGAGAGTGAAGATATTATACACAATGTGTGTATTCCGCCCAAAAGTTTTCTTTTAGTTCAAAACGATCAATATGTAGAATCAGAACAAGTGATTGCTGAGATTCGTGCGAGAACATCCACTTTGAATTTGAAAGAGAAGGTTCGAAAACATATTTATTCTGACTCAGAGGGCGAAATGCACTGGAATACTGATGTGTACCATGCACCTGAATTTACATATGGTAATATTCATCTCTTACCAAAAACAAGTCATTTATGGATATTATTAGGAGAGCCCTGGAGATACAGTCTAGGGCCCTGTTCGATCCACAAGGATCAAGATCAAATGAACGCTGATTCTCTTTCTGTCAAGCCAAGATATATTGCTAACCCCTCAGTAACTAATAATCAAGTGAGACACAAATTTTTTAGTTCGTATTTTTCTGGTAAAAATCAAACAGGAGATAGGATTCCTGATTATTCAGAACTTAATCGAATGACATGTACGGGTCGTTGTAATCTCAGATATCCGGCCATTCTCGACGGCAATTCTGATTTATTGGCAAAGAGGCGAAGAAATAGATTCATCATTCCACTCGAATCGATTCAAGAAGGCGAGAACCAACTAATACCTTCTTCAGGTATCTCAATGGAAATCCCCAGAAATGGTATTCTCCGTAGAAATAGTATTCTTGCTTATTTCGATGATCCTCGATATATAAGAAAGAGCTCAGGACTTACTAAATATGAGACTAGAGAACTGAATTCAATCGTCAACGAAGAGGATTTGATTGAGTATCGAGGAGCCAAGGTATTTTGGCCAAAATACCAAAAGGAAGTAAATCCATTTTTTTTTATTCCCGTGGAAGTCCACATTTTGGCCGAATCTTCTTCCATAATGGTACGGCACAATAGTATTATTGGGGCAGATACACAAATCACTTTAAATAGAAGAAGTCGGGTAGGCGGATTGGTCCGAGTGAAGAAAAAAGCAGAAAAAATGAAACTGATAATCTTTTCTGGAGATATCCATTTTCCTGGAAAGACAAATAAGGCATTCCGATTGATACCACCAGGAGGGGGAAAAACAAATTCCAAAGAATACAAAAAATTGAAAAATTGGCTTTATATCCAACGAATGAAACTTTCCAGGTATGAAAAAAAGTATTTTGTTTTGGTTCAACCTGTAGTCCCATATAAAAAAACGGATGGTATAAATTTAGGAAGACTTTTCCCGCCGGATCTCTTGCAGGAAAGTGATAATCTACAACTTCGAGTTGTCAATTATATCCTTTATTACGACCCAATTCTTGAAATTTGGGACACAAGTATTCAATTAGTTCGGACTTCTTTAGTGTTGAATTGGGACCAAGACAAAAAGATCGAAAAGGCCTGTGCTTCCTTTGTTGAAATAAGGACAAATGGTTTGCTTAGATATTTTCTAAGAATCGACTTAGCGAAATCACCTATTTCTTATACCGGAAAAAGGAACGATCTGTCGGGTTCAGGATTGATCTCTGAGAAGGGATCAGATCGCGCTAATGTCAATCCGTTTTCTTCCATTTATTCCTATTCCGAGGCAAGGATTCAAGAATCCCTTAATCCAAATCAAGGAACTATCCATACGTTGTTGAATCGAAATAAGGAATCTCAATCTTTGATAATTTTGTCATCATCCAATTGTTTTCGAATAGGCCCATTCAACGATGTAAAATCTCCCAATGTGATAAAGGAATCAATCAAAAAGAACCCCCTAATTCCAATTAGTAATTCGTTGGGCCCGTTAGGAACAGGCTTTCCAATTTCTAATTTTGATTTATTTTCCCATTTAATAACCCATAATCAGATCTTGGTAACTAACTATTTGCAACTTGACAATTTAAAACAGATTTTTCAAATACTTAAATATTATTTACTGGATGAAAATGGTCAAATTTATAATCCCTATTCATGCAGTAACATCATTTTGAATCCATTCCATTTGAATTGGTATTTTCTCCATTACAATTATTGTGAAGAGACATCTACAATCGTTAGTCTTGGGCAGTTTCTTTGTGAAAATGTATGTATAGCCAAAAAAGGACCGCATTTAAAATCGGGTCAAGTTCTAATTGTTCAAGTTGACTCTGTGGTAATACGATCAGCTAAGCCTTATTTGGCTACTCCAGGAGCAACTGTTCATGGACATTATGGGGAAATCCTTTACGAAGGAGATACATTAGTTACATTTATATATGA